CCGGGGTATCAAAAAATCTTTTAGACGAAAGAAAGCTTCTTTCCTTTTTTCTATGGGAAATATCCTCGGTATTGAAATGGAATTCGAATGAAATTACTAATCAAATAAATCTCTATCGAAATTAGGATCTAATGAGTCTTTATAGTCTATAGTATAGAATCAAAACGAAAGATTAAATGAAATCATTAAATCAAAAATAAAGAAAGACTTTTTTGATTTAATGCATAATCATACCAGGGTAATTCTCCTTTTTCAAGTGGGAGAGATGGCTGAGTGGACGAAAGCGGCGGATTGCTAATCTGTTGTACGACTTATTCGTACCGAGGGTTCGAATCCCTCTCTTTCCGTCTCCTCTGATGACTTGAGATTTTCCTTTTAAAATAAAAATAAAAAATCCGAACTATTTTCTCTGATTTTAGCATAGTTCACTGTCTAGAATAGCGAAAATCATAACAAAATTGGGAAATTGAGCAAGGAAAAAAAACCGCCTTTTTTATTCTTCACGCCCAGGATTACGTCCTGGATCATTAGATAGGAATCCAAAGATGAAGAGAGAAACAAAGAATATCACTACTGTGTAAACGAAGAGTTTGAGAGTAAGCATTACAAAATCTCCAAGATCATTTTTGGAAAAAGGGAGAATAGATTATCCATTTTTAGACCGCATATCCTATTTTGTTTGACACCAAGAAATGAAGTGCTTTCTACAAAAGAAAGTCAGTTTCAGAAATGCATTTGTAACAAGATTCTTTCACCAAAATTCTCTTTCATGCCCCAGCTCTCTCTATATACAATATATATTAGGGGACCCTAATTAATACTAGTAGGGTCCTTGGCCACTGGAAGTAGAAGGTAAAAATGAGGAATAGGCGATCCCAAAATTTCTATGTGTGAATCGAGGGTTCCTAATATAAGACTTGTCGTAGCTTATCAATTATTAGAATCTTTTTCTCCTAAAAAACTAGGAATGTTGGTAAGACAGTCGTAAAAATATCATCGAAAACTTACAGCAGCTTGCCAAACAAGGGCTAAGAGCAAAAAGAGAACAGGTATGACTGGCATAACATCTACGATTGGATTCAAAAAAGCGTAAGCCTCGGGCAATTTAGCGAAAACAAAACTAATTGAATGAAGGGCAGAATTAAGACAGATACAGATCAAACTAAAGATATTCAGCATAACAAACATTTCCTTCTTTAATTGTATTTTGATTGAGTGATATGATAGAAGGAAAAAAATAAAGTAATTAAGGTACACCAAAAATGTTTATTTTTCTTTGAATCACCCAATCAAAAAGCCTTCCCTGCTCAAACGAGAGTAGAAGGAATAATACTTTGATACATTATCTTAATTGAATTATATGTAATGATCAATAAATTCTGTTGGATTCTACAACTACACGTGTTAAATCCTAGCAATAATCGAATCTATTTCATAGAGATTTGAGCGGAAATTGACGAATACCCAATAACAATATTATTGTTTCTTAGTATGAAATAAAAGCCTAAATGGGGCGTGGCCAAGCGGTAAGGCAACGGGTTTTGGTCCCGGTACTCGAGGGTTCGAATCCTTCCGTCCCAGAGCAGTCCGATTCGAAACTCGTTTTTAGAATCTTCTGCTTCACTTTTTTTTTTAAGTGGTCTCATCGAAATGCGTACCTATACACATAAAATACATATAAAAAAGTCTAAAGTATACAAGGGCTATGGGCCTATATGAGCCAATGATTATTCATGATTCCATATTGAATCAATTCCATACGAGTTTGAAACAAGAGGTATGTTATGGTAAAACTTCGTTTAAAACGATGTGGGAGAAAGCAACGTGCGACTTGAAGGACATGATCGTGTGTGGACCCTTACATCCACCATTTTTTATCGGAATAAAAATGTTTCTTGGCTCGACATAGTTTGTTCTGTTCCACTAGATCAACCCTTTTTTGCTAGGTTGTAAATAGTATCTCATGGAGCTCGAGCAGAACGAAAAGTGTTTTTCATTTCTCAGGGAAAAGGGTCTAGGGTTAGTGTCAATCAATAAATGGTAAAAACTTCGTAAGTATATCTTCAATATAGAAAGAAATCAATCGAAAACATCCGAATTCAACAAAAGTTTCAAGGAGATTTTGTTGGAATTGAGAAAACGATTTGGATTTCGATCATAAGTCTAGCACACGGGAATCCACCGTTCGTATGATTCTTCTCTAGAAAGAAATCGCAAAAGGTACGTTGCTGCCATTTTGAAACGATTAAAAATCATCGAAGTAATGTCTAAACCCAATGATTCAAAGCAAAGATAAAGGATCCCGGAACAAGAAAACACCATTTTTTAATTGTCTCAACCATTACAAAAGGGATTCTAAACGAGACAAACAAAATAGGTGAGAGACAGCTCAATAAATGAAATGGCTACGTCTAAGGATTTTCCTTTTAGCTCTTTGAGAATTAGACAACTTGAGTTATGAGTACGGATGATTTTTCTTTTTCAGGACGGAAGAAAAAATGAATCAAAGCATAGTAATGAATGTAATGAATTTGAAAATATTAGAGATCAATTTGGAACTATAAACTATACAATTCAAATCATTCTTTCTCGAGCCGTACGAGGATAAAACCTCCTATACGTTTCTAGGGGGGGGCATTGTTCATCTCTATCTATCCCAATGAGCCATCTATCGAATCGTTGCAATTGATGTTCAATCCCGAAGAGAAGGACGAGATCTCGGGAAAGTGGGTTTTTACGATCCGAAACAGAAGCAAACCTATTCAAATGTTCCCTCTATTCTATATTTCCTCGAAAGGGGTGCTCAACCCACCGAGATTGTTCACGATATTTCAAAAAAAGGGCTGTGTGAGAAACTTCAGGTTAATTAAACGAACAAAAAAAGACTGAAAAAGTAGGCAAAGAGAGGCTGGGCTGTCCTCTCCTCTGTGGGTATTATGGTTTGATTCCTTTTTGTACAAATAGGGTCGAACTTAGGAATTATGTATGTATCGGAAGTCTACAAAGAAGGAGAATCAAATAGGAGAATGACTAATACAAAATCCAAAAGGAGGATCAAAGAATGACGAATCTGTGCCAAGGAATCTTACATTTGGCCCTCATCCTTGGGGCTATGAAAGGGATCGATTCCATGAGAGGATAAGTCCGGCCCAAACTAAGATGACAAAAACGACCGCGAGTGTTTCATACTTGACGAAGGAACTGGAAAAATGGACGAAAAATGGGCAAAACGCCCAACTATTAGGTGGTCTCGCGGCATGGTTCTCACAAAGGGTCATTCCGCTGTACTGAAAGAGAAGATTGACAGAGAAACTCAATCTGTACCTAATTTTGGAAGTGTTGAACAGGAGGAGTCAAATTCGGATCCTCGGATCGATTCTCAATTTCTGGAAGACCAGCAGACTAACAAACTCAATCGGGACCTAATTTTAGAAGCGTTGAACTGGAGGAGTCAAGTACGGAGGAGTCGAGAATTCGAGCTATGAGACTAAGTGCGAAACTCTATGACAAATATGTCCGGTTAAGCGAAAATCAGGAACTTTGCCTAGAATGGCAAAAGGACTTGCTTAAGAGGTATGAAACATCTAAGCAGCAACTCTCCTCAGATGAATTGTCACGATTTCAAGCGGAGCTTGAGAGCAAGATCCACTTAAAAACGGAAGAAATTTCTCACTTAATCGAGGAACTGAGGATCTTTCAAAGAGAAGCACTGGCGATCCATGAGGCGGAGTAGACTCACCAGACTCTCGCTATCCCCCGTCCCGCGGTTACGCAATCTGCAACTCTCAAAAGATAGGGCACCTTCCGTCTATGAATATAGATCTATCATAGGCGGGCTCGCCCCACAGAAATTGTTCACGATATTTCAAAAAAGGGCTGTGTGAGGAACTTCGGGTTAATTAAACGAACAAAAAAAAGAAAAAGTAGGCAAAGGGCGGCTGGGCTGTCCTCTGTGAGTCTTTTTTTTATTGAAATTTATTTTCATTCAAAATTAGGGCTATACGGATTCGAACCGTAGACTTTCTCGGTAAAACAGATCAAACTTTTTATTATCGAAATGATTCGAACTATTTCAAAGACCCAACGTGCATTTTTGTTGCATTGGGCTCTTTCATCAACTGATATAAATATCAGATAGTTTGCCATACTTTTTCTTGACAGAAAGATAACGAGATGGCTCCACGTGCTCTGATTCATTATTTGAATGCTGATCCAAAGCGATCCAAAGTGTTTCAAAGAAGAGTTACCTTGACATAGGTCTGCTTCCGGCCTAGATTAACCTAAGTGAAATGAAGTCTCTATCGCTCCGCTCAAAGAGTCAAATATGAAACTTTATACACCTTAAAGTTCATAGGACGAAAAGATATTAGTTTGAGGTCCTTAGACTCAATTATGCCTAGCATTGAATGGACTGGGTATTTACCTTATCAATTATGAAATCAACGGTGGGGTCCATTTGTAGCCTAAAATTGACACCCAAATCGGACCGAACCAAAAGTCAAGCTATTGTTCTCTTGTTTCCTCGAATACATAGAGTAAGACCTAGATTTCTCCATAATATCAATTCTGTTGATTGCATGATGGACTCCCCTGAAAAACATTGGCGCGCGTGTAAACGAGGTGCTCTACCTAACTGAGCTATAGCCCTTGTGCTACCTATTTTAGTATGTAAAGAATTTCTTGTCAAGATGAATATAATATCCCACATGATAGCTTCGGATCTGTTTCCTGCCATGCCAAAGATTGGTATTGCGTAGAAATAAGATTTCGTCTATAATCAATCCATCGATATGATGGGTCCCTTCTGTTTCTCTTTGTGATGATAAATGACCTACTTAACCCAGTGGTTAGAGTATTGCTTTCATACGGCGAGAGTCATTGGTTCAAATCCAATAGTAGGTAGAACTTATTCGATACCAGAGGCACTGGTATCGCATAAGTTTTGCTACCCACCATCTTTTGTATTTATTCCCCCCAATCCTCGGATTCTAGTTCTTTTTGGGTTGGCCCAGATTCCCCCTACATTGTCGGGGATTCAATTGGAAGAATCCAAATCCGTGGGATAAATGTGGGATTATTTGGGTGTCCCAAGGAGAGGTGAAATAACATCGAGAGTCTCCATTCGTGTCCGAGCTCGTTTGACAGCTAAATTTGCCTCAATTGTTTGTCTCTTGCCTTCAGCTCTACTCAAGTTAGCTTCAGTTATTTCAAGAGTTTGCTGAGCTTCTTGTGGATCAATGTCACTATCTTTTTCCGCATCATTTACTAAAATGGTGATCTCATTATTGCCTATTCTAGCGAAACCACCCATGAGAGCTATTTTTACCCATTGGTCGTTAAGACGTATTCTCAATATACCTATATCTAGAGCGGTGGCAATAGGGGCGTGATTTGGTAATACACCAATTTGGCCACTATTAGTAGATAAAATGATTTCTTTCACTTCTGCATCCCAAACAATTTGATTAGGAGTCAATACACAAAGATTAAAAGTCATTTCTGGCTCTCCACTTCTAAGTTCATAGCCTTCGCGGTAGCTTCATCGATGGTACCTACCAAATAAAAGGCCTGCTCAGGAAGACCATCTAATTCTCCGGAAAGGATCAGTTGAAACCCCTTAATTGTTTCTGCTAGACCAACATATTTCCCTGGAGAACCAGTAAAGACTTCTGCTACGAAGAAGGGTTGTGATAAGAAACGTTCCATTTTTCGTGCTCTTGCTACAGTTAAACGATCCTCTTCCGACAATTCGTCCAACCCAAGGATAGCTATAATGTCCTGAAGTTCTTTATAACGTTGTGAAGTTTGCTTAACTCTTTTCGCAGTTTCGTAATGTTCCTGACCAACAATCCGAGGTTGTAGCATAGTTGACGTGGAATCTAAAGGATCTACTGCTGGATAGATCCCTTTGGCAGCGAGTCCTCTGGAGAGTACGGTAGTCGCATCTAAATGTGCAAATGTCGTAGCAGGGGCGGGGTCGGTTAAATCGTCCGCAGGGACATAAACTGCTTGAATAGAAGTTATGGATCCCTTTTTGGTAGAAGTAATTCTTTCTTGCAAAGAACCCATTTCTGTACTAAGAGTAGGTTGATAACCCACAGCAGAAGGCATTCTGCCCAATAAGGCGGATACTTCAGATCCTGCTTGTACAAAACGGAAAATATTGTCGATAAATAGAAGGACGTTTTGTTTATTAACATCCCGGAAATATTCTGCCATGGTTAGGGCAGTCAAACCAACCCTCATACGAGCTCCCGGCGGTTCATTCATCTGCCCATAGACTAGAGCTACTTTTGATTCTGCAATATTTTGTTCATTAATCACTCCAGACTCTTTCATTTCCATGTAAAGGTCATTCCCTTCACGAGTACGTTCGCCTACTCCGCCAAATACGGATACACCCCCGTGAGCTTTGGCAATGTTGTTGATCAATTCCATGATGAGTACTGTTTTACCCACTCCAGCTCCACCGAATAGTCCTATTTTTCCCCCACGACGATAAGGCGCTAAAAGATCCACGACTTTAATCCCGGTTTCAAAAATAGATAATTTGGTATCTAATTCTATAAAAGCAGGCGCGGATCTATGAATAGGCGATGTTTTTCGAATATCTACAGGACCTAAATTATCAACAGGTTCTCCAAGAACGTTGAAAATTCGTCCGAGAGTCGATCCACCGACTGGAACACTTAGAGGAGCTCCCGTGTCAATCACATCCATTCCTCTCATCAGACCATCTGTAGCACTCATAGCTACAGCTCTCACTCGATTATTTCCTAATAATTGCTGTACCTCACAAGTCACATTAATTTGCTGGCCGGCAGTATCTTGACCCTTCACTACCAAAGCGGTGTAAATATTAGGCATCTTGCCGGGGGGAAAGGATACATCCAATACCGGACCAATGATTTGAGCAATACGCCCCGGTTGTTTTTCTTCAAGTGTAGAAACCCCAGGACCGGAAGGAGTAGGATTGATTCTCATAATCATAAACAAGTGAAAGAGGTCAAATTTTTGACAAACAAAAAAAAAATTCCCCGAGCGAGACAAAATGGCTCCGGGAATTGAAAAAGAATTAGGAGTTAGCAGTTAGTACTTCAGTCGCATCCAACCGAATCCAATTCCATTGTTTACTCATTCAATGCATGAATTTTCAAGTTCAACCAACCCCATTCCCCTCTAGGATTTACATCTACAACATAGATCACTGTCAAGAGTGAATTTATTATTAGTTAGATATTTCGATTGACGGGATTACAAAGTGGAAAAACTGGGATTGGGTTGCGCCATACATAGGAACGAGTATACAATAATGATGTATTTGGCGAATCAAATACAAAATGGTCTAGGTCTAATAATGAACCATTCTGATTAGTTGATTATAGTCTTTGTGAAAGATTCCTGCGAAAGGTTTGATTTCATTCACGGCTAATTCCCGTCGAGTAGACCTTGTCGTTGTGCGAATTCTTAATTCATGAGTTGTAGGGAGGGACTTATGTC